TGGATTGGATTTCGCGTTATTGTCTGCTATGCTAGCCTATGATGAAGGCCTTTCATTTTGGCTCCGTAGGGGCTACCCTATGGTATGGGCTGTTATCTCAAGGGCCTGGTTAGGCTCTTCTTGTTGGAGTATCCTAGCTCAGAGGCTAAAATGAATTCTCTCTTGTGGGAGTGCCTGAAGAGACCTGCTTACTTGAAGGTACCATTCTAAAAGAATGGTGAAAAGGTTACCTACCCTATGATCCTCCTTATCTTACAGAGGTTTACTACGAGCCATACCCAGCGGGATACATATTGCCCAAATTTCACCTAAAAGATGGAATGGGTGATCCATAAGATCATTTGGCGAGGTTCATCCCTCAGCGTGGGGATCTTTCTGGAAATAAAAACTTGTTCTATTGAGGCAATTTCCCTCGTCGCTTACCCGCCCACCAAGCTAGCCGAGCAGACGACAATAGCGTACCAAGAAAATGAGGCTGGACCGAGGGTTGGTGTGGCGAATGCTATCCTTCGATATATGCTCTGCTGTTGAGCGTGGTCAGTCTTTCACCATAGTCGAGGAGACCCAAGCCGGATTCCAAGAAGAAGGCCGACCACTACATAGATAGATCGGATACAGCTGGGCTAGGTAAAGAAAGAAGGAATGGCACACTATGATAGAAAAAAAAGAATAGGAATCTTCGCCTAAGAACCCTATAGAAGTACTCCAGCAGCAGCAAAGCCTCGCGCGTGTAAACACCCCCGAAAAGGATCACAGACCGACTGCTCTGAGGAATTAGAGGAAAGATATCTATTATGTTAAATAAAGTAATTCATAGACAGCTTTGCTTGCTAGCACTGAGACATACTAGACTAATTGGGAAGTCTTAGCAAGCAAGTCGATAGATAGTAGTAATCGATTCGATCTGATCTTCTTCTTCTTACTTGATGTCAAGAAAGTGGAAATGAACTTACTTATTGGCTAACGTATAAAACAAAAAACCAGATGCTTCGAAAGTGTCCGACCAAACACAAATTAAAGGAAATCTTTTTCACCGTTCATTGCTTTCTCTCCCAACTCATACTTAGGCTTAGGATAGGCGGCCAACCTCCTGGAGAGAGCGATGTGCATGGACCAGGTGAGTAGGGATGCAGCTCCGTGGACCGCTCGTCGGGCCTGATAGGTGGTGGTATCACACCCTTCTCAAAGGAACCGTACGTGACACTCTCGCGTCATACGGCTCCGTCCCGGAATAAGGACCCCCCCTTTCCTTTGACCAACGGGTCCTCGAACCAACCTGTCCTCCCTTTTTATTCCTCGGTAAGCGCATTCAAAAATTGATTGATTTAAGGTAGCGCTTCCAAGTCCAAGCGCTAGCGGTAGAAGCTAGTCGCCAGAATCGAACTTCCGGGCCGGGAAGGAGCCAAATATAGTCAAAATATCCCTATACCTATATGACTTATATCCAATTGTACGGCTTGGCAACTTATTCATGACATAGACTGCAAAATGGAGAGCTTCAAGCCAATATTTAGCAGGCATACCAGCTTAACTTTAAATAATAAGGCCGGGGCCCGACTGACCTCTATCAAATGTCGATGCTTACGCTCAGCAGTGCGTCAAATAGCCTTCGTGTTGATCCCAAACCCTTTCAATCACCGAGGTAGAAGAAGGGTGCTCTCCTTATGCAATCTCCCAAGTCGAAAAGTATAAGACTCCCATGCTGGGTTCCTGCTTGATCTAATTTTCTTGTATTTGAGAGACCCGTATACATAGCACGCAAGGGATCCTCTTATAGAGCTGGGAAATTGAAACCCTTATCGACCCTAAAATAAAAGCTTTCATCGATCTTAGGAGCTTAACCCATCGTCTGGCATCCCAATGATGGGGTTCTTCTATCTGTGGGAGCAACTAAGTGAAATTACAATCATTGAATTGAACCGGGACTCCCATTGTTATAAAGATATCGTACTCACCCCTTTTTAGATAAAGTGAAGCGCGCTAAGAGAACAAAGAAGATGGTGAGAGCGACGTGGGGCGCTCCTCTTTACCCAACATTTGAGAATTCGCAGTATGGTTGAACCCGGGACCGGATCCACTGGCCTTGGAACGACTCTAAGGACTCTCTCCCTTTTAGCGCCGGCAGAAGTAGGTAATTAGGTTACCTAAGAACTGAAGTAGGGACTTCAGCAACTTCCTTTGGGGCAACTAATGCCACTCTTGGGTGAGAGACTCCGTGGTAGAGTAGCCCTCTCTCTTCACATAATGACTTTACCCATCTCTTAGTTGCAAGGTGGTGGCATTCTCATCAATCAAGCGGTGCTCCAAGGCTGAAGGAACAAGCAAGGGCTTAATTTAAAGGTATTTTTTGGGGCCCTCTCCTATTCGCGATAGGGTTCTATTCCAAGCGAGATCCCAGTGAGCGTAAAGAGTGATTACGCCCTCATGATGCTAGGATTTAAGGATGCAACTTAGTATTTATACAGAAGGGAGGGACGGGATACTGACTAGCTCGTCATCCTCAACAAACTCAAAAAAAGAAAATCTACAAGCTAATTGATTTAGGGCAAAAAGACATTAATCTTCCTGAACTGACTTATGAGCTCGACTGAAAGGAGAGAAGGGAAGATTGTATAGGGTCCCCAGCGATCAGAGACAGCATTCTTATTGGTCTTACGGAGATAGTCTCAGATAAAAAATAGAAGTAGCTATGGTATGAAATCACTTGCTTGCAAGGAAATAGGCAAGCTCAACAAACAATCAAGTCAGCCAGGTCGGATTTCGGGTTCGCCTTCCCCTTTAGCCTTCTTCTTATGATGTAGTTGTAGAGGAAGCAGCCAGCCACTACACTAGAGATTTGAACAAAAATGGACTTTACCAGGAATTTCTTTACAAAAGGCTAGTCAGTGGATGTAACAACGCATCCATCAGGCTTTGAGACCTAAGAACTCAATTTCGTAAGAGAATATGCCAGATTTCATGTCAATGCTCTCATTTCCTGAAACCTGCCCTCAAAGTCAAAAGCAGATATTCAAATAGCATATGGTTGTTTAAGATCAAGTTCTTCTGTTCTCTCAGTTCCTTTCTTCCCCGAGACAATCTCTAAAATACAATATCACATGTCGGTTGGGTATACCACTTGAGGGAGGGCAAAATCAATCAGATTCTGACCTGAAAAGAATGAATTTATCTTGAACTTCTAGGCGGACATTACATGAATGACTCTTTCCTAACCTAAAATGCCTTTTCTTTGCCTGAAACTGAAACTTTCGCTGGGCTCAAAGTATAGTCATTGCTTTTTCTTTTCTGTTTTATTGGGCTTTTGCCTAAGCTTTGGCGGGACCTTGAATCGATAAATAGAAGAGAAGGGCTACTGGTCATCGCAGGAACTAAACTCCCTAAGACCTCATCCAGCGTTATCGGGAAATCCGCAGAAGATCGGCTGGCGTACTAGACCTGTTTTCAGTTCCGTTCCTATTGAGGAAAATCAAGGATTATAAATCAATCTCAAATAGAAATCCTTCTTTGCTTGTGGTAGCTTTGATCCTTCCGTCGAGTCCCATGCTACTATGTTAAGTATGTCATTTGCTTCCTCCTTTGGCATGAAGTATTGGGTGAGGCACTATTCCCATCAACAGTTCAAGGGATAGGGACGCGGATTCCTTAGCATCAATCCGATTCGATTTGACTATGGATCTTCCTGCTTTCATTCAAAGACCAGTGACAGCTACTGCTACAGCTACGGCATAACCTCCTCCGATACTGATGCCATGCTTAGAAATGAAAGATGGACTCCCTCTCCTACTACGAATGCTAGTCCTACGGATACCTTTTCTGGCACAATCCCTTACAAGAGTGCATTCGATGCCATCTCATCCTTTCCTGTCTTCTTCTAAGGTCCGCTGCTTCGATATCTTTCTCAGGATCTAGGCTCTTGAAACTTCCTTCTGTCTTCCTCTAAAAACCTATTCTTTTCTTCTTAACTGACTGAACCAGAAGTAGGGTATTCTCAAGCAGCTGATTCGATAGCATTTGTCCGGATTGGATTCACCAAGAGCTTATTCTTTCTAAGAACAGCAATCCATTCTTGAACAAGCCATTCAAAGAGGGCATGAGATGCATCAATTATGTCAGTTGCTTTATTTGATCAAGTGGCATTCCCCTATGCAGAGGAAGAAGGTATTCGCAGCAAGTACTGCTTTGCTTCATGCTTTCTCATTAGCTATATCATTAGAATAGAATCGCATCATTGCATCTTGCATTGCTATTTATCCGTTGAGATTGAGTCTTTCAAGTAAAGGGAATGCTTAATGCACTTCCTTTGCTCGTTCTATTCACACGGGTTGCTCGCTTGGCTTGAATCCCTTGGTTCTTCTATCCTGGCTGCTCGCTTCCTTCTTTCCTATGATATCCCCAAGAGCTGAGTCAATAGAACCGGAGCGGAGACAAAGGGGTATGCCCTTAACAAACAGTGGATAGGCAAACAAAGTCAAGCAGTAAAGGAAGAAGGTATTGCATTGGAAGAATGCCCGGGCCTTGATATTACTTACCTTTACTTTAGGCATAGCATTCGCCTATTTCCGCGAAAGCCTTCTCCGTGCGCCCGGAAGACAAGATCGCAAGGGAAAGTTCCATGCCTTCTACTTAGGCAACCCGAATCCGCGTACCCCCTTTCACACGCAAGTAAGCAACACGCACAAACAAGTACGCTTTAGCTACTAAGCTTCGAAACAACCAATAGGCTTACTTCGAAATAGGAGCTTGAATGAACACCTGGGAATTCCCTTTTTAATAAAGTAAGGACAAAGGCGAGTCCTCCCATTACTGGAAGCGGCTCAAAGCCTATCCCTTTCGCTCCTCAACCTCAATGTCACAAGGAATTGAGTTGCGATCCGCTTCTTCCGTTAATTCCTCGTAAATGAAGTCGTCAGCCGAAGACTATCCCGATGGTCAAGCGGCTGAACTCGTTCTAGTGCTGGCTTCTTTATTTCCCCATCCATATCGGTCAATAGGTCCGTTCTGTTCATAAGTCTGATCTTGATCTTTTTCATTGCCCGTTGCTAGGCTTTCTATCATGGGCGTGCCAATATTAAATATAGGGGCGGATAAGTAAGGTAAGGACTTTGCCTGGTTTTCACTCCTAAGGCATTTACTATAGCTGATAAAGTAGCTAAGCGCTAAGAAGCTATCTAGAGACTTTATGGCGGAGGGGAAATGGCCTTCTATTGGTCTTCTTCTTCCTTGCTTTCAACTCTGTATCAGGTCTCCCGTGTAACTCAAAATAGAACAAGGAATCGGAAACTTCTTTTCTTTCTTACCTTTCAATGGCATTGACTCAGAAGGAGTTGATGAAATAGGCAGTTCCCAGGGGAAGAGAATCAATGGGTGTAGCAGCTAGAGGGTTATTGGTTTAGTTACGCTTGTTCGAAGTTCCATTTGATCCGGATAAAGTAGAAGAATCTCTTCTACGGTTGCTTTCCTCCCCTGTAACTTAAGAAGCCTACTTAGACGACTTTCTTCTAATTCTCATGACAGGATGGCAAGAAGAAGTTTATGCCTTTTTCCTGCTGCTATGGCAACAGCAATAGAATGCCTTTTTACGCCTTCTATGAAGAAGGTCGGGCTGGTATCAAAGAAAGAGTCTAAACCTACTGCTCCAGTCTTACTCATCCGTTAATGTGTTGACGATCCTATTGAGCAGTTAGCAGCTAAAGTCTCATCTTCCTAGGGCATTTCCTCATAAGTAGCTTCTTCTAAGGCATTTCGTCCTTCGTACCTTCTTCTATAGTATGTTCCCGGCCATTTGATCCAACTGATGGGAATTATGTAACCGGTAACTACAAGCCTACTTAGACGACTATACTTTCTCTCGCTGCTGTAAGGGCTTTAAAAGAGGAATGTCATCCTTTATGGGCTTTTGCCCTAAGATATCAATCGAAAACGGAAAGATCAATTCTTCCTTTCTTGCTTCGGGCAACTAAATAGATCGAGTTAACTTCTCTTCTTGACTAGGATAGCGCTCTTCCTTCTCAAAGATTTGCCTTTTCTTCACTTCTCCGCTCAAAAATAATTCCTATCTAAATCTCCATCCGCCGCATTTGAATCAGAGTACGGAGGTGGTATCGTATATAAGAGAACTCTTACTTTTAGGGCTTCGAAATAGAATAAGTTGTTTTCAAGGCAACTAGATATTTCTATATTGATAGAAATCCGAAGGAGACCCACATGCCCACTTCTCCTTCCCCGCCCCATTTCTGGGACGGGCCTCGCTCTTATTTGAGGATGCCCCCGCTCAAATAAAAACTACAACCCAAGACTAAGAGCCAAAATCTGAAACCCACATATCCCTTACATCATAGCATAGAAAGCACGTTGATCCCATATTCAATTAAATTGGTGTCTATATCGACTAAAAATGTAATTTGGAACCTTCCCTCTCATTCATTCCCATTCCCGCCACAACCACCAACGGCAATAAAGCCAGCCAAGCCCATGAGCTTCACCTTCTCTTCCCCCCCCCCGTTACCACCACGGTATTTTCGATTCCCACTTCTTCATTTTTTTCTCTTGTCTTAAAAAGAGCTTTGAAGAAAAGATGGCATCTATAATAGCCTGATAAGGTTTGCTACGGTGGGTCCCAAATGTGACTTCTTGCACATATCTTTGATATGTGCGTAAAGACATAAGTTTCCCTTGCGGGTAGAATAAGATACCCCTGATCTGATTTCGTTTGCTCAGCTCATTAAGCTCATCCCGGGAATAACCGGAGGAGAGCAGAGCCTTTTCAATGGCTCTGTCTATAATCAGCTGGGACTCTAAAATTTTGTCCCTTTCCGTTTCAGCCAAGCCTGCAAAATGAAACCCCGCGCGTTCAATTAGTTCTTGGCGACGACAGTTGTCATCCATTAAAGGATGGTATTGGTCGGGGTCAGGGGCAGCAGGCTCTTTTTCGGGTGGTACGCTGGAAGAGCTTCCACTGCTTTCGCCTGGGAAACCCTCCATATTCATGAATAAAGGGGTAAAGAAAATAGCAACGAGCTCAATAAAGTCCGGCAAAGAGTCTTGCACTAGCTTCAAAACGAGTATAGTAATCAGAGTCTTTAATATGTTTAATGCCATTTTTTTCATCATAATATGTATGTTAGGGCTTGTTCTTTTAAGAATTTCTCTGGTTCTATCTTTCTTTACTATAGCAAAAATCCAAAAATTGGCTAAGAAAGTGGATAGATCAACTTTCTCTTCTATCTCTACTCCCCCTTCTAATGTGAAGGCCTTGGCTACCGGTGCAGCAAATTCTTTTGATTTATTCAAAGAATTACACCATCGGTATGTTCTGTCTATCTCTAGTCTTCCTTTGCTACAAGGAATTACTTGGGATCCGACCTGGAAGGCCACACCATCTAAGATGAAGCCTATCCGATTGAAGGGCTCTCGTCGTAAGAAAGGAGTGAAATCTGTCTTCCGAGCCTTCCCTTTGAAATCCATTCTTGGTTTCAATTTGCTGAGTCTCGGAATCAGTTCCGTGGACGTCAACAAGCTAATTGGTTAGGCGCGTTGTGGTTTCTTTGGACGAGGTATTGTTTTGACCCTAACAACGAACTCATCTCGCAGATAGGTTGTTCTGCATTTGAGGAAGCTGTTAGAGTCGGACATCCTTGTCCAGAGTTTGCTGAGGTTATGCCAACCCTCGGCCGACTAGGTCAGTCTATAGAGGGTGGGTTTTTGCGCGGTTTACTGAGACTCCGTAAAATAGGTTCCTGGACACAAGGTCCTATCCTAGGCTTAGAGCTCTCGTCAGCTGTTCGGGATTAAGCCGATTGACCTAAGACGTCCATCATCGAATACGACGCTGGCCTATACTAACAATTATAAAAACTGAACTCACTTCGCTACCTTTCTCCGAGTGAAAATTCAATTGGGGAAGGGGAGCTTTATACCCTAAAGTTGCAGAGGCTAGTTCCAGCCGAGGTAGGAGATCCATCATCTCCATACGAACAAAGCAGCACAGGTAGCAGTGGTTGCTCCAAGAGCCCCCTTTTCAACATCTTCGGAGCTAATCCCGGAAGTTACGGCATAAGCTCAATCATTCCTCATTCACTTCGAGCCAAAGCAGAAAAAAACAAATCCAAATAAGTAGCCAACCTAGATGAATCTGGTCTCTCAGTGACTTCCTTCGTATAAGCTGGTAAGGCGGATACAGAGGCCATTGTAATCCCTAGATGTTCTAATCAAATCAAAGATAGCAGCTAAAAGAACGCATCTACAAGAGAGATCTAAAGTTGAGCAAATCGCTAACCTAAATTGATAAAGAAGCATGCCGATTACAATAGCATGTAAACGGTCAGGTGAACACCATCCGAACAGTGACCGAATTGGAATGCGGACTCGGTGATTAGACATAGAGATTACTAATACTTACTCCGGCCCAACGGTGTAGGCTCCGTCTTATATATGTTGGGTAGAAAGAATCCGGTATCTCACTAACTAGTCCATGCCAAGATAGTAGAGGGGAATAGATAGGGAGATAGAGGAAGAAATCCATACCGAGAGGTTCAGTAGGAATATGTTGGAAAAACCAACCAAAAATGAAATATTATGTTATGGTTGAGTCTAAAACCTGGCTCTGCGGTTTATGGAAAACTCGCGCTAACTACTACATACAGGAAGTTCAAAGCTTGGGCAGAACAGGGACAAGGGAAGCTAAGCTCTTCGAGCTTTCTCCGCCAGCTCTATCTTATGTAGTGTGGTGGCCGGCCTTCCTACCAGAATGCCTCCGCGGACGAGCAGCGTGCTGAATTCTTGGTATTGCACAATCGGTCCAGCATGAGTTGATCCTGTTTAGTCCGAACAGCCTGAGGAGTAGGCTTCCCGATGCGGAACTCTATTCCTTAGGTTTTGGAGTATCTATTCATGATGAGCAGGAGAGAAGATCTTCCTTTACTATTTAGCTTGACTTTCACTTTCAACTTTAAGCGCTTGAAGGCACTTAGAAAAAAGAATCCCTAAAGAAAGCAAGTTCAGTTTACAGGTACAGGTAAGCTCATTCATTCCCTTCAGCTTGTAATGCTATTCCAATCCTATCTTCTAGCTTCTTTTCTAATAAGGCGGTACTAATCATACCATCAGTGATGATATTTACTAGAAGATGGATTTATCTGATCCTTCGATTGAGAAACTGACAGGCCAAATGTGCCCTTCAGTTGTGCCTCGAATAAATGGGGTCAAAGGGCCGGTCACCTCGGATCAGCGTAAGATCAGGAACGGAGCTGTTGAGTCAGATGATTGTGAGAAAATGAATGCCTCTGCCCTCGATGCCATGGAATTTGCTGCAAAGTAAGTCTGACTAGGATTTGTTGACCTGAGACTGGAATTTTTCTTTCCTAGAGGGATGAGACAAAGTCTGAAAGGTCACTGTGCATCAATAAGAAGGAATAGCAGGTTCACGGTAAAGAACAGAACTAAGGCTATTGGGATCGATCCCATATCCGGTGAAAGGCCAAAGGCAGCATCGAATCCAAAAGTTACTGTTCGAGAATGTCCTCTTGCTGCTCGAGAATAACCTGTTTTCAGGACAACAGGAATGACAGCAGGAAAGGAAGGTAAGTCAAATCCCACTCGTTTTGAGTTCTCGAAGAGCAAAAGATTGAATTCATTCTTCCTCGCCCGGTATGCTGGCTTGGCTCCTGCTTTGGCTTCTTGATTGGCTATTGCCATAGAAGACATCTATGTTATACCAGCAGACGGAGCAGACATGGCAAGATATATATTCTAAATAATAAGCCAAATGCCGAAAAAATAAAAGGACGCTTGGGGGGAGGTAGCCGTCTTTGTCTTGTTAAAGTGACAGGGCCTCAGCACGGAGTAGTCCTTAGCTTTAGATGGGACTTAAGACCTGGCATTGGAAGTGGGATGGATCTCCTTCCTAGTTGCACTTTCTTTCGATGTTGGAATAGAAGATCAGGGAGTCGGATGTCCGTGGTTACTACTATTATATGTTATTCTTCGTTACAGACTTCCCTACGGGATTAAACTTCTGGTAATTCAACGGCTACAATTCGGTTAAGCAACAGGAATTATAGCTCTCCATCTTACTACAGAGAATGGACCTGGGGGCGTGTAACTCAATAAATAGGATAGTTGTTTGCTGCTTCTGTGAGCTCCATAGCTAACTTGATCCCTGTTGGGCCCGATAGGCCATTTTACCGCTTGAAGCTATCCGCATGGAATTCCTTGCTTCAGGACCGGGCTAACCCTCCGCTTTAAGATCTTTCCAAGAGTTAGCAATAGGATGCCTTTTATTTTAGCTGCTCATTCTGAGGAAGCAGCTCCTCCCGCTCAGTAGAATGCTTAAACACTACCATATCTTAGGACGGCGGGGGATATTGAATTGAAGACGCTATCAGATCCGTAGGATCAGTAGCGGATTACCTTATATGGTTTTTTTTCCCTCGGTGTTTAGGAGTTGAATCACAGGGCATTTGCCCCTACTATTATATGTTATTATGAGTTCCGCAGTTGTTTTGATTAGACCGAATATCAACAATAGGGATATTGGCCTAAAGGCCCCAGGGTTAATGGGTTTCTTTCTAAATCCCAGGCCTACCCATACTGACAAGGCTCGCCAAGACAGAGACTGACTGACTTGGCTTGCCTAAGCATCATCCCTGACCTTCACCGAGACTTACCTACATATAGAACTATTTCTCCCGCTCGGGATTGATTCCTTAGTTTACTGGCTATCTAATTCCGGATTGCTGCAAGAAAAGACTCAAAGAGATCCAGTTGCTTTATATTCGGATGCCCACCCAGAGTAAGATAGTTTTGGATTACGCTACGTTTGCTACTGCTCTTACTCCTTTTGTTGGCTATAAGGATTCCAAGGGAGCTCGATGGTGATTATATAAAGAATATGCCCCCTCCCCCCGAGGGAGTCTTGTTGACTTTCTTCGTGAGGCAAGCCTAAGGACCTAAAGATATGTCCCTCTTCTCTTTATGAGAATGAAGATCAAGAGGTTTTATCGGAAGTGTCCGTGGTGAGGAAATGGGTTAAGCAGTGGCTCAAGTATGTTCATTGGTATCATACTGTCGCAGTAGATCCTGGTGTGTCTCTCGAAGCTTTCTTCAAAGCACCTTTCGTCTCTCGTAGCTGGAAGGCTACTAGGGAAGATCCGCATATTGTCCGTTTTGGACTTATGTGGCCTCTTTATGATGAGGTTGCTAAGAAGGGCCTAGACTATCAAGTCCCAATGCTTGATAGCCATATTTCGGTAAACCCGTCACACTTATGGGAGGCATCTCCGGTACGCAATTTCTTGTGCTCGCTAATAGCTCCTTGAATTACTTGAGCTCATTCGATACCACTGCAAACAGAAGAAGCAGCGGTTAATCGGACATTCCATAGAGTGAGAGGGCAACTCACCTTCGGGAAAGAAGCCTATTTTAGCGGCAAAGACGCCGATAATGAATGATAAGATTCACTCGGAACAGGAGTGAAAACAAGAACTAAAATGAGGCGGCTTCTCCTGCCTTGAACAAGTCAGATCTTCAAACCTTCAACAACATTTTCGGAGTATCCGCCGATTCTTCTCTTAGTTCTTCTCTGACAGAACATTCTTTTTAAGCAAAGACCCATCCTAATACTGATCCTATTGCCTTTACTCCTAAAGCCCTACCACCACAAGACCGGTAAGACCAACAGCAGCGGTTGCTGATTCAATAGCATCGGCGAGAGAGAGAGAATTCCTATTGAGTTACCGGGAATAGGATATTCTATAAAGGCTATACCACGACCACCAAAGCCAGAAGAGAAGACATCATTCTCGAAAAGGTCGAAGGACGAAGAAGAGCTCCAAGCAAGAGATATTCTCTAAAAGCAGCTACCGAGTGAGAATAAACAACTACCATTTAAGCTGATAGCTGCACGGATTCACCACTACTTATGACTTCTTAATCCTGCTCCTAGACAAACTAAGAAGCAAGGAATTAGGAACTATATAAGATCTTTTATCCCTGAAAAGCTACAACTCTAACTCCTAACTAAGGAACTACCTAGCTACCTTAACTATCTATAGGAATAAAAACCTGAACCATTGGCAAGGGGCAATCACTCATGACCAACTGCCTTGACGCGGATACTCCAACTGTTCCAACAGTTAGTGTTTGGTTTCCGAGACCGAAGTACTGATACAAAGAAGCTCATTCAGGAGCGCTGTTCTGTTTTACTTTCCTTTGCTTTTGCGAGACTGTAATGGACTTGGATCTTCCCCAATCAGTGATGTTGGCAGACCTAAAGGAGCCAGGTTTCTCCCCTGTGAGATGCGACCTTACTCGCTACTCCTTTCCAAAGTACGGAATTGTGTTGACTTGCAAGATCGAGAACGAAGCCATATATCTATATATATATAATAATATATATTAATTGCTCTTTTTTTTCTTGGTATTTCTGTTTTGATCTTAAGGTAAGGGGTCTTTCTTTATCTTGTAATAGGCTCAGAAAGAGTTTCCGATTGAGGTATTAGGTTCCTTTTTAGCCTGTGTCGATGTCGAATAGACGGAATTAGTCTTAGTGCCTTTCTTACTGGATTGACTGCTTTACTTACTTTTCGAAAGAGGGTCAGAACTCGATCCGGGAATATCATTAGCCCGCGAATGCGCTCACCTATCCATCAACCAAGAGAGAAGGGAATGAAACCAACCTTTACGACGACTTTCTTTGGGTCAATCAATTGAAGCATTTTTTGTGTGGGAGCTCGAGGATAAAGGCTGATGGTGATGGATTCAAGAAGGAGGGGGTAAGGGTAAGCACACGGAATTGCGTGTATATAAGAGAAATTGCGTGGTTAAGCCGGCAAGAAGCTTTTAGCTTGGAACAAGAATGGATAGAGTTGACTCAGCTGCGATTGCTCTTTTCTTCTTACTACAGCTCAAAGGGCGGTTTTCCTTCTGACTTACAAATCCTGGAGTCTGTCATATTTACATCTCTCCTTGAACTCTTCAACCTTCTCTTGATTTAGGAGTGAATACCCATAAATCTCCGCATCTACGAATAGAAAAGATATCTTTTTCCTGCCTGTATTGCTTGTCCTGATTCTCCTAGTTCGGATGGAAACCCTGATGAGACAATAGAAGAAAGCACTACTTCTTCGAAGTAATGCCTTAGCTCCTCTAGGGCCTTTAATCTTTCTATCCTTCTCATCTCATATGCAAAGAATACGGTCTTTCGGAAGAGAATACGGTGAAAGCGGATAATCCGGCGTCTGCTTATCCCTCTTTGGGTGGAGATGGTGATACAGGAGGTGTTGTGGCTTTGGTGGAAGGCTGGGAAGTTCGGTAGACAGAGTCTCTTTTAGTTTGGGATGGGATCTGCGATCCGTTGTTTCGGGATAGACTGGATCTCTTGGTCCGAATCCTTCTTCGTATTCGTATGTTTCCACACAGATTTTAAGAATGCCTATGCCGTAACCTGCCTAGCCGCTCTTTCGTCCTTCACGCTCTTCTGCCTACTTCTTCCTATCTCTACTTCTACCCTATCCTCTCATTACATTGAATTTAATGTTTGACACTAGCCGGAGAGTTCAAGTTTGATTGATAATCAGCTCGTGCACGTTTTTCTTTTTCTCCTGTTGTGGCAACTACAGAAATTGCGTTTGTTTATAGAACAGAGCTAGTGTCAATCGAATGTGACGGGTACACTTTTTTTGTTTTGCTTCAGCCGATCCATTTGCCTGAGAAGAAGGCGGAGATGGGGACTCAATCAGTAGAATCAGACTGGAATCGGACTAGAAATTACAAAAAGAAGAGGCCTCGTGGCTCCGAAGAAGAAGTTTACCGGTTCGAATGAAAGGTTGTGAGAAGACCCAATGGAGATGCCAAAAATCCTGCTAAGAGAATTGCTAGTTTTAGGTCCTTGAGGTCTTCTCTTGGAGATGCTAACTTGACTTTCTCTGGGCGCCTCTCGTTTAGCCGGCTTTCCGCACTCCGATGCCTATGATAAAGTGGCAAAAATCTTTAAATCTTTATTTTCCTGCGATAGTCCCCGAAATGGCACATTCCGAAGAATTCCTGTATGAATCTACGGCTTCAACGCCTGTGACAGAGCACACCGCGTCGGTGGGGATTTGTGTTCAGTATACCGCGCTATGGCTGGATTGAATCCTAAACATATGTAAGATATATATGCGTCAACCAACTAAGACAGATTGAAGTCAGTTACAGGTTGGAAGTGGGATGGATCTCCTTCCTAGTTGCACTTTTTTTTATCTCGGTTGCTAACCGGTGTGGGAGATGAAGAAAATTTCCCGCATTGAATCAAAAAGAAAATAGGATCTAACTGCCACTAAACCATATGCTTAACACACATCTCATTGGAGGTGGGATAGAGCGAATTCTGGGATCGAATGTCTCGAATTCTAGTCTTGATTTGAAGAGCTCGTACAATCAATGATTCTGGTATTCATTATTTAATCATCTTGATCTCTTCTCTGTTTATCGGTTTTTTTAGTTGGGTGAATATAGAATCTTCAACTTCAAGATCGAATCCATTTCTACGCAGAAAGATCGTAGCTAGGATGAAAGCGCTATCCCACCCCACTTTCTTAATGGAGTCATATGACATTCAAAGCCTTCTCTTTGAACCTACGGGTATGAACGAACTGATCGCGACTCGGGATACGTGAAATTGGACCTAACGTCCTGCCTAGAAACCTTTCGGCTTCAGCTTGGGTCAGTTCGCCTTACCTTATATACTTCTCCCCGGTAAGGGATGTTTATATTACAGGCGCGATAAAGAGTCTGCAACTTCAGAAATGGAATAAATAACGGTAAGGTTCGGGAGGAGCAAACCACCACAGGCTTGGTAGCCGACTCAGTTGACTGAAAGCTCTTACCTGCCGGCTATGAACTCATACCTGATAGTATGTGGCCCCCCCTCCGACTTGCCATTCCCATGGAATAAAGAGGAGCCAAAGGAAGCGGGGTGAAAACAAGTAGCTGATTGAAGTAAAAGCGGTCCAGGGACAGCTG